ATTTCACTTTAAAGAGCAAGATAGCCCAGTTTACGAAGATTCTGATCTGGAGACCCATCAAGAGAATTGGGGATTGGGAAGACTGAAAGAAGAGAAAAATTTGTGGGTCGAAAAAGCTTTTGTCACTTTTTTTTTCGATTACAAACGATGGAATCGTCCATTAAGATATATAAAAAATGATCAATTAGAAAATGCTTTACGCAGTGAAATGTCACAATTCTTTTTTTTTACATGTACAAGTGATGGAAGACAAAAAATATCTTTTACATATCCGCCCAGTTTATCGACTTTTTCGGAAATGATAGAACGAAGAATCTCTTCGTACATAATAGAAAAACTATATGACGAAGATATTTATAATTCTTGGATTTATACTAATGAAAAAAAAAAGTGCAATTTGAAAAATGAATTGAGAAGTCGAATTCAAATTCTAGAAAAAAACGATGGATTCCCTAGTCTGGATATGCTTGAAAAAAGAAGCATATTATGCGATGATAAAAAAAGAAAACAATGCTTGCCAAAAGCATATGATCCTTTCCTCAATGGACCATATCGAGGAATGAGAAAAAGATTCTATTCACGCGTAATCGTGAATATTTATACAGATACAGAAGATTTAGTAGAGATTTCTTTTATAAATAAGATTCATGATCTACTTCTTCATGATTCCGTAGAACTCTATCATCGATCATTTTTGAATTCTACAGGAGAAAAAGGAATTGATTCAAAAAGTCAAGCAAAATCTTTTCAGTTTGTATTTGATGTAATTACAACGCATACAAAAGATCAAGAAACAATGAGAAATAAATCTATTGGAATTAGAATAGAAGAAGTCAGCAAAAAGGTTTCTCGATGGTCATACAACTTAACCGAAAAATTGGAAGAAGAGGAAGAAGAAAATGAAGAAGAATTGGCGGAAGAAGATCATGAGATTCATTCAAGAAGAGCCAAACGCGTGTTAATTTATAACGATAATGATCAGAATACCAATCCTATTCCTAGTGCTAAGAATGCTAGTAACAATGATAAAAATGATAATCAAACGGAAGAAGAAGAAGAGGTGTCTTTAATACGTTACTCACAACAATCGGATTTTCGTCGCAATCTAATAAAAGGATCCATGCGCGCTCAAAGACGTAAAACAGTTATTTGGGACCTATTTCAAGTAAATGCGCACTCCCCGCTCTTTTTGGATCGGCTAGAAAAAACATCTTTTTTTTCGTCTTTTTATATTAACGAAATGAAGAATCTCATTTTTAAGAATTTGATGGGTACAGAAAAAGAATCAGAATTAAAGATTTCATATTTGGAAAATGAAGATACAAAAGAAGAAAAGGGGAAAGAGGAAAAGAAATATAAAAATGAACGGATAGAGATATCAGAAGCTTGGGATACCTTTATATTTACTCAAGCAATAAGAAGTTTGATGTTAGTAACCCAATCTTTTCTTAGAAAATACATTATATTGCCTTCATTAATAATAGCTAAGAATATTTTTCGTATGTTATTATTCCAATCTCCCGAGTGGGACGAGGATTTTAAGGAATGGAATAGAGAAATGCATATCAAATGCACCTATAATGGTGTTCAATTATCAGAAACAGAATTCCCCCAAGATTGGTTAATAGACGGTATTCAGATAAAGATTCTATATCCTTTCTGTCTAAAACCTTGGAGAAAATCTAAGGTACGATCTCATCATATAGATCTAATGAAAAAAAAAGAGAAAAAAACAAATTTTTGTTTTTTAACAGTCTGGGGAATGGAAGCGGAGCTTCCTTTTGGTTCTCCCCGAAAACGACCTTTCTTTTTTGAACCTATTTATAAAGAACTCGAAAAAAGAAAGAAAAGGGTGAAAAAGAGATTTTTACAAGTTCTAAAATCTTTAAATAAAGAAATAGAATCCTTTCTAAAAGTTAGAGAAGAAAAAACAAAAGGGAAAAAAATAGTCCGAGTTATCAAACTAATAATTAAAAAACTAGAGAAAGTAAATCCAATTTTATTATTTGAATTGAGGAAAGAAAAAGTATATGAACCAAACGAAAAAGATTTCAAAAAGAATAATAAGATTCTTCGCGAATCGCCCATTCTAATTCGAACGATGAATTGGTTCGATTATTCGATAATAGAAAGAAGATTAAAAGATCTTTCTGATAAGACAATTCAAATCAGGAATAAAATTGAACGAACTGCAAGAAAGAAAAAAGAAAGAGAAAGAGTTCTAATTTATGATTATGATAATAAAAGATCGGGATCACAGAAAAATATTTGGAAGATATTAAAAAGGAAAAATATTCGATTAATGCGTAAATCACACTACTTTCTCAAATCATTCATTGAAGAGATATACATAGATATTTTACTATGTACCGTTACCGTTTCTAAGATCAATGCACAACTTTTCTTTGAATCAACAAAAAAGATCTTTAATAAATCCATTTACAACAATGAGAGAAATAAAGAACAAGAAGTCATTGATGAAACAAATCAAAATACAATGAATTTTATTTTGACTATAAAAATAAAGAAATTGTTTTCAAATACTGAGAATAGTAATCAAAATCCCGATACTTCTTGGAACTTATCTTCCTTGTCCCAAGCATATGTATTTTATAAATTATCACAAACCCAATTACTTAATAAGTATCAATTAAGGTCTGTACTTCAATATCAAGGGAGCTATCCTTTTTTTAAGGATAAATTAAAAGACTCTTGTATGATACGCGGTATATTTAATACCAAATCAAGATATAAAAAAACTCAGACGTATGTAATGAACGAATGGAAAAACTGGTTAAAAGGTCATAATCAATACGATTTCTTTCAAAAAAGAAGTTCTCGATTAGTGCCTAAAGGATGGCGAAATACAATCAATCAACGTAGTCTTATTCAAAATAAGGAATCAATCCAATTAGATTTCTATAAAAAATACCAATTCATTTATTCCATGAGAAAGAATGACTATGCTTCGAGTTCCTTTATGAGTCAAAAAGACAAATGGAAAAAACATTACAGATATGATCTTTTTTCATATAAATACATAAGTCTTCCAAATTCATACATTTCTGGATCGACATTAGAAGGTAACCAAGAAATTCCATATCATTTAAATATATCGAAACCCGAATCATTTTATGTATTGGTAAGTATACCTAGTAATGATTATCTCGAAAAAGGATATCTTATTGATAGGAGTATAAATCTGGATAGAAAATATTTTGATTGTAGAATCCTTCATTTTTGTTTTAGAAAGAATATTGAGATCTGGACCAATGCACATATTGACATGAAGATTCAGAGAGATATTAAGACTGAAATTAAGAATTTAAAAAATATGGAAAAGAAAGATCTTTCTTTTCCAACGATTCATCAAGAGATTAAACCATGCAATCAAAAAAGAAACTTTTTTGATTGCATGGGAATGAATAAAGAAAGGTTCTATGATACCGCATCAAATCATGATACTATATCCAATTTAGAACCTTGGTTCTTCCCAGAATTTGTGCTACTTTTTGATGTATATAAGATCAAACCTTGGATTATCCCAATCAAATCACTCTTTTGTCATCTTTCTAGAAATGAAAAAAGTCAAAACATTAACGTAAATCCAAAGAAATCCTCTTATAAAAAAAAAGATCTTGAATTAGGAAATTACAAGCAGGAGGAAAACGAACAACAGGGTCGAGGAAATAAAGCTATTGAAGAAGATTACGCAAGATTAGAGATTAAAAAGGGTATAAAAAATAAACAATATAAGAACAAGAAGGAAATGGAACTAGATTCCTTTTTGAAAAAGCATTTGCTTTTTCAACTAAGATGGGCTGATCCTTTGAATCAAAAAATCATGAAAAATATCAGGGTATATTGTCTCTTACTTAGACTGATGAATCCAAATGAGATTGCTATATCTTCGATTCAAAGAGGTGAAGTAAATATAGACGAAATGCTGATTCAAAAGGACCTAGTTCTTGCAGAATTGATAAGAAAGGGAGTATTTATTATTGAACCAATTTGTCTATCTATAGGAAGGGACGGAAAAACTATTATATATCAAAATCTGGATATTTCATTGGCCGAGAATAAGAAGCATCAAACAAATAAAAAACACACAAAAAAAAGATATATTGAGAAAGGGAGGCTTGAAAAATCTATTGCACGATACAGCAACATATTCTTGAGTAGAGACAAGAATCCTTATGATTTACTTGTTCCTGAAGATATTCTATCTCCCAAACGTCGCAGAGAATTTCGAATTCGAATTTGTTTTCATTACAGGAATTTTAATGTTGTAGATAGAAATCCAAGATTTTGCAATGAAAACAGAATAAGAAACTGCGGTCAATTTTTGAATGAGTACAAACATATTAATACAGATAGAAAGGATTTCATTAAATTCAAATCATTTCTTTGGCCCAATTATCGATTAGAAGATGTAGCTTGTATGAATCGCTATTGGTTTGACACCAATAATAGCAGTCGTTTCAGTATGTCAAGAATACATATGTATTCACAGTTCAGAATGAATCCAATTCCAATGAAAAATGAAAAAGATTTATATTGGATTTCCTACATATCTTGTAACATATTTTGGTAGATGAAAACCAAAATTATACACTGTATAGCATTCTAATACATGATAATGATTTCATAGTGTATCAATCTTCACTATAAAGAGCGGAATCCTTTCAAGTAAAAATAAATTGTTATTTTTCGTGAATACATATACATATATGGTTTAATATATTTGATCCAAATATATAAAACACAAATATAAAAAACATAAAAGAACATAAATAAAAAACAAAGTAGTATATGAATGAGATCAAATTTTGATGTATACTAGACGAAAATAACTGGCATAATAAATATCATTATTTTTACTGATCAGTAAGATTCATAAAAAAATCTAGATTTTCATTTATGGTTAAAAATTCATTCATCTCAGTTATTACGCAAGAAGAAAAAGAAGAAAATAGTGGGTCTGTTGAATTTCAAGTGTTCCATTTAACTAGTAAGATACGAAGACTTACTTCACATTTAGAATTGCACAAAAGAGATTTTTTATCGCAAAGGGGTCTACGAAGAATTCTGGGAAAACGTCAACGATTATTGACTTATTTGTCAAATAAAAATAAAGTGCGTTATAAGAAATTAATGGATCAGTTAGATATTCGGGAACCAAAAACTCGTTAATTTAATTTGAATCCCTTATTTGATTTTCTTATTCTTATTATTATCCTTGTGATTTTTTTTTATTTTTCATTTTAAGAAATTCATGAAATAATGAATTAAGGAAAAAGATATGACTGTACCGGATACAAGAAAGAATTTCATAATAGTTAATATGGGTCCTCACCACCCATCGATGCATGGTGTTCTTCGACTGATCGTTACTCTGGATGGTGAAGATGTTATTGACTGTGAACCTATATTGGGCTATTTACACAGAGGAATGGAAAAAATAGCGGAGAACCGAACAATTATACAATATTTGCCTTATGTAACACGTTGGGATTATTTAGCTACCATGTTTACAGAAGCAATAACAGTAAATGCACCAGAACGATTGGAAAGTGTTCAAGTGCCTAAAAGGGCCAGTTATATCAGAGTTATAATGCTTGAGCTAAGCCGTATAGCCTCCCATTTGTTATGGCTCGGACCTTTTATGGCCGATATCGGTGCACAAACTCCATTTTTCTATATTTTCAGAGAGAGGGAATTGATCTATGATCTATTCGAAGCCGCCACAGGTATGCGTATGATGCATAATTATTTCCGAATCGGAGGAGTAGCTGCAGATTTACCTTATGGCTGGATAGATAAATGTTTTGATTTCTGTGATTATTTTTTAACAGAAGTTGTTGAGTATCAAAAACTAATCACGCGAAATCCAATTTTTTTGGAACGAGTTGAAGGAGTGGGCATTATTGGTGGGGAGGAAACAATAAATTGGGGTTTATCAGGACCAATGTTACGGGCTTCTGGGATTCAATGGGATCTTCGTAAAGTTGATCGTTATGAGTGTTACAATAAATTCGATTGGGAAGTAAAATGGCAAAAAGAAGGCGATACATTAGCTCGTTATTTAGTACGAATCGGTGAAATGAAAGAATCTATAAAAATCATTCAACAGGCTCTAGAAGGAATCCCTGGAGGACCTTATGAGAATTTAGAAAACCGACGCTTTCATAGGACAAAAAATTCCGAATGGAATAATTTTGAATATAGATTTATCACTAAAAAACTTTCACCCAATTTTGAATTGTTAAAGCAAGAACTTTATGTAAGAGTAGAGGCCCCTAAAGGAGAATTAGGAATTTATTTAATAGGAGATAGTAGCGTTTTTCCCTGGAGATGGAAGATTCGCCCACCCGGTCTCATCAATTTGCAAATTCTTCCCCAGCTAGTTAAAAGAATGAAATTGGCTGATATCATGACGATACTAGGTAGTATAGATATCATTATGGGAGAAGTTGATCGTTAAAATGATAATTGATACGACAGAAGTGCAAACTATCAATTCCTTTTCTAAATTCGAATCCTTAAAAGAAGTCTATGGACTCATATGGATTTTTGTCCCCATTTTCACCCTTGTCTTAGGAATCACAATGGGAGTATTAGTCATTGTGTGGTTAGAAAGAAAGATATCCGCAGCAATACAACAACGTATCGGACCTGAATATGCCGGTCCATTAGGAATTCTTCAAGCTTTAGCGGATGGGACCAAACTACTATTGAAGGAGGATATTTTTCCATCTAGAGGAAATATTCGTTTGTTTAGGATCGGACCTTCTATAGGGGTCATATCAATCATACTAAGTTATTTAGTAATTCCTTTTGGATATCGCCTTGTCTTATCCGATCTCAGTATAGGTGTTCTTTTATGGATTGCCATTTCAAGTATTGTTCCCATCGGTCTTCTTATGTCAGGATATGGATCAAATAATAAGTATTCCTTTTCAGGCGGTCTACGAGCTGCAGCTCAATCGATCAGTTATGAAATACCATTAACTATATGTGTGTTAGCAATATCTCTACGTGCGATTCGTTGGAACATGAACTTTTCTTTTCTCTTTTCTAGAAATAGAAAAGAGAAAAGAAATGAATTGAAATTTCAATAAAAATAAAGAATAAATACTAATAAAATACTAGTAATTATAAATATGAAATAAAGAAATAAAAGAATAAAAAAAGAAAAGAATAAAAAGGAGAAAAAAGAATCTTTCTTCTTCTTTATTAATAATCTCTTTATTTCATTTAGAAACTTTATACTTTTTAAAGTAAGTGAAAATAAAGGAATTTAATGTCTTGAATAAATACCTTCATTTCTTTTATTAAAAATTTCAGTTCGATGAGTTAAACCAGATAGTTAAATGAGTGAAACAAAACTGCTCCTCAATTTGCAGTAAAACAAGAAAAATCTCATTCCCTAGGTACGAGAAGAAATCTTAAGTAAGCATAAGTTGCTTACCCCAAGATTGAGATTATTTGATTAGTTGTCATATCTTGAAGCGGATGCAAAAGATCAACCGTAATTATCACTATACTGGGGATCAATAAAAAAGAAGTGGGCAGTTAGGAACACCAAAGTGCGCAAAGGATGAGTAATGAAAATAATGTAAGGTATCAAAAAAAGAGGTTTTTTGCATAAAACTTTGCATAAAAAGGATCATAAAAAGGGGCTTGAAGTTGGTAGAAATGATCAAGCAGTACTTCCTCACGATTCCTATCTAGAGTATACTACTATTCGCTGATTAAATAAATAACTATCAAGAACGAATTAATCCTTTATGTTTTTTCTTTAGTCTTCAGAAAGAAGAACAGGAACAAGACAAATATAATCCAATATAATACTAGAATAAAAAGAATAAAAAATAAGAGAACATTTATTTCTTCATACATATGCAATATGCATATGGGAATTCTTATAATGATTCATTCGCTAATGCCCAATCCTTATTTACTGATGAATATAACGAGTATTTAATTGAAGGATTAAGTTATTGCTGAACAAAGAGAAATCTTGATTATTTTCATAATAATATCATTATCATTAAAAGGGATGAGATCAATTCGGAAGTGCTTCTTATTATTCTAGCAGACAGAATTTTATTGGTCGAATTGAGGACTCTCCAACCTACAATGTGTCTATATATTGTATTTACTTAGGTTCTAAGGAGAACAATAATGCTGAACTAGTCCTTAACTTACATTTATTTGTGGCCATATAGGAGCCGTATGAAGCTGAGGTTTCATGTACGGTTTTGGAATAGCAATGGGAGCAGTGATGTTATCATCGACTATAATTATCTAACAGTTCAAGTACAATTGACATAATCGAGGCACAGTCCAAATATGGTTTTGAGGGATGGAATCTGTGGCGTCAGCCCATAGGGTTTCTAGTTTTTCTAATGTCTTCTCTAGCAGAATGTGAAAGATTACCTTTTGATTTACCAGAAGCAGAGGAGGAATTAGTAGCAGGTTATCAAACCGAATATTCAGGTATAAAATACGGATTCTTTTATCTTGCTTCTTACCTAAATCTATTAGTTTCTTCATTATTTGTAACAATTCTTTACTTAGGTGGGTGGGATTTCTCTATTCCGTACATATCTCTTACTGAACTTTTTGGAATAAATAAAATGTTTAGAGTCTTTGTAATAGCAATTAGTATCTTTATTACATTAGCTAAAGCTTATTTGTTTCTGTTCATTCCTATCACAACAAGATGGACTTTACCTAGGATGAGAATGGATCAGTTATTAAACCTTGGATGGAAATTTCTTTTACCTATTTCTCTAGGTAATCTATTATTGACAACTTCTTCTCAACTTGTTTCACTATAAATTATAAATTTATAAAGAAAAATAATAAATTAAGAGAAAACAATAGTGATATTCTATATTCCTAACTTCTCTCAACCAATAGAAAGAAACATAAATATTATTCAAGTATATCTATAATATGTTACCTATGGTTACTGGGTTCATGAATTATGGCAAACAAACAATACGAGCTGCAAGGTACATTGGACAAAGTTTCATAATTACCTTATCCCATACAAATCGTTTACCTGTAACTATTCAATATCCTTATGAAAAATCAATCACATCAGAGCGTTTTCGCGGTCGAATCCATTTTGAGTTTGATAAATGTATTGCTTGTGAAGTATGTGTTCGCGTATGTCCAATAGACCTTCCCATTGTTGATTGGAGATTTGAAAAAGATATTAAGAAAAAACAATTGCTTCATTATAGTATTGATTTTGGGGTATGTATATTTTGCGGTAACTGTGTCGAGTATTGTCCAACAAACTGTTTATCGATGACTGAAGAATATGAGCTTTCCACTTATGACCGTCACGAATTGAATTATAATCAAATTTCTTTAGGTCGGTTACCAATGTCAATAATTGGAGATTATACAATTCAAACAGTTATGGATTCAGCAACTCAAATGAAAAAAGAAAAAACTATTGATTCAAAAACGATTACCAATAACTAATATTTGGTTTGGAATAAAGTAGGATTTGCCAAATAACTTTATTTTAATTTTATCTAATATCTAATTTGATCTATCTAAATCATTTTTCTTTTTTTTTCAATTAGGAAGGTATCATATAAAAAAAGAGTTCCTTTCCTGGACCCTTAGTCAAGGTCATGAAATATTTCGACTTATTTATCTTTTCTTTCATAATGGATTTACCTGGACCAATACATGATATTCTTGTAGTATTTCTGGTATCAGCTCTTATATTAGGAAGTCTGGGAGTAGTATTACTTACCAATCCCATTGATTCTGCTTTTTCATTGGGATTGGTTCTTATTTGTATATCCTTATTCTATATCTCATTGAATTCCTATTTTGTAGCTGCCGCACAATTCCTTGTTTATGTGGGAGCCGTAAATGTATTAATCATATTTGCTGTGATGTTCATGAACGGTTCAGAATATTCTAAGGATTCCTATTTGTGGACCATTGGAGATAGGATCACTTTACTGGTTTGTACAAGTATCTTTTTATCATTAGTGACTACTATCCCAGATACGTCATGGTCCGGAATTCTTCGGACTACAAGATCAAATCAGATTATAGAACAGGACTTAATAAGTAACGTTCAACAAATCGGGATTCATTTATCCACAGATTTTTATCTTCCTTTTGAACTCATTTCTATAATTCTCTTAGTTTCTTTGATAGGTGCAATTACTATGGCTCGTCAATAATACAATAAGAAATCTCTTTTTTCAGATTAAAAAATGAAAATGGATTGAATCTATTTTATTTCAATCTACTGTGAATATCTTATTTTGCTCTGTAATTCTTCTATTCTAGTCAACTGAATCGGTTTAATTTTTGTTCATTTTGAAATGAATCGAGATTGATGAGGAATTTATCAATGATGTTAGAGCATGTACTCTTTCTAAGTGTTTCTTTATTCTCTATCGGTATCTATGGATTGATCACAAGTCGAAGCATGGTTAGAGCACTTATGTGTCTTGAGCTTATACTGAATTCGGTAAATATAAATCTCGTCACATTTTCCGATATATTTGATAGTCGACAATTAAAAGGAGAAATATTCTCAATCTTTGTTATAGCCATTGCGGCTGCTGAAGCAGCTATTGGTCTAGCTATTGTTTCGTCGATCCATCGTAACAGAAAATCAACTCGTATCAACCAATCAAATTTGCTGAATAATTAGTCATAATTCTTATATCTTTTAATTTATATCTTTTAATATAGATTATAGATTTATGATTTAGAGTTACTAATCTATTCTATCACTAACCTAATGACAAATAAGAAACGTATTCTATCTAATATGAATCTGATATGATATATCATCATATCCTTGATCCTATTTCTTATTCTATTATATTATCTTATTCTCTTATTCTATTTATTCTATTATATTATTTCTATTATATTATCTATTATATTATTATTTATTATTATATTTTATATATTATATTTTATATATTATATTTTATATTTATTATAATATTTTAATTATATTTTATTATATTTTAATTATATTTTATATTTTTATATTATTTTTATATTTTATATTTATATTATTTATATATTATTTAGACTATTTAGTATATAATATACTATTATATATCATACTATTATATATCACTATTATATATTTTAATATCTTAATTATATATTTTATTTTTATTTCTATATTTTATTATTTTATTTCATTATATATTATTATTATATTATTATATTTATATTATAATCTAATTATAATCTATTATATATTATATTATTATATACGATATATACGATCGATATTGATATAATAGTATTATAGTATATTTTTATAGTATATTTATTAAATTTTCTCATTATCAAATTTTATTAATTAATATTTAAGATTTTCATATTCTAAATTAGAATTACTTATAAGTCATAATTAGACTATTTTATAATATTATATTAATATTATTTCTATTTAACTATTGAATTTGATAGAATTCAAATTCAGATTTTATATTTGAATATAAAATTAAGATTAACATGAATTGAATTCGTATGTACAACTCATAGTTCATGGTTATTGAAACGAAAATCAAAGTATATTGGCCCTTTCTCATAAACAGATTTTCAAATTTATTGATCCTTCAATTTTTGATAAATCATTGATTCGTCTGGTGTTTACAATAGAAAATAAATAAAATAAGATTTATATTTATTTAGATTTCTGATTTTATTTTACCAGATCGAAAATCTTTTGTGTTCAAAACTGGAATTTATAGACCCAATGTCACATTCAGTAAAGATTTATGATACATGTATAGGATGTACCCAATGTGTTCGAGCTTGCCCCACGGATGTATTGGAAATGATACCTTGGGACGGATGTAAAGCTAAGCAAATTGCTTCTGCACCAAGAACCGAGGATTGTGTAGGTTGCAAAAGATGTGAATCCGCTTGTCCAACGGATTTTTTGAGTGTCCGTGTTTATTTATGGCATGAAACAACTCGCAGCATGGGTCTTTCTTATTGATATGTGACAAAAAACTCCACTTGAATCATTTGATTCCTCTTTACCGACAAAAGTCCGTGCTCGATAAAATAAAATCTATTATTCTTCTACCGAGCACGGGGTTTTCTGGTCAAAATTTATCTTGTCTTTATCACGAGTTATTTTCCTTGGTTAACAATACTTCTTGTTTTGCCCATATTCGCGGGTTCTTCAATTGTCTTTTTCCCTCATAAGGGAAATAAGGTGTATAGGTGGTATACTATATGTATATGTATCCTAGAGCTCCTTCTAATGACCTATGTATTTTGTTACCATTTTCAACTGGACGATCCATTAACCCAATTGAAGGAGGATTCAAAATGGATCAATATCTTTGATTTTCACTGGAGATTGGGAACCGATGGGCTTTCCATAGGGCCCATTTTACTGACAGGATTTATCACTACTTTAGCTACTTTAGCAGCTTGGCCAGTTACTCGAAATCCGCGATTTTTCTATTTCTTGATGTTAGCAATGTATAGTGGCCAAATAGGATTATTTTCTTCTCGAGACCTTTTACTTTTTTTCATCATGTGGGAATTAGAATTAATTCCTGTCTACTTACTCTTATCCATGTGGGGAGGAAAAAAACGTCTGTACTCGGCTACAAAGTTTATTTTGTGCACTGCTGGAAGTTCCATTTTTCTCTTAATAGGAGTTCTAGGTATGGGTTTATATGGTTCCAATGAACCGACATTAGATTTAGAAAAATTAGTTAATCAATCGTATCCTGCAGCATTGGAAATAATACTCTATTTTGGTTTTCTTATTGCTTATGCTGTCAAATTGCCGATGATACCCCTACATACATGGTTACCAGATACCCACGGAGAAGCACATTACAGTACATGTATGCTTTTAGCTGGAATCTTATTAAAGATGGGAGCATATGGATTGATTCGGATCAATATGGAATTATTAGCTCACGCTCATTCTAGATTATCTCCCTGGTTGGTGATAGTAGGAATAATACAAATCATTTATGCAGCTTCAACCTCTCTCGGTCAACGTAATTTAAAAAAACGTATTGCCTATTCTTCCGTATCTCACATGGGTTTCATAATTATAGGAATTGGTTCTATAACTGGCATGGGGCTCAATGGAGCCATCTTACAAATACTCTCTCATGGATTGATTGGTGCTGCACTCTTTTTCTTAGCAGGAACGAGTTGTGATAGAATACGTTTTGTTTATCTCGAAGATATGGGAGGGATATCTATCCCAATGCCAAAAATATTTACCATGTTTAGTAGTTTCTCGATGGCTTCTCTTGCATTGCCAGGAATGAGTGGTTTTGTTGCAGAATTCTTAGTCTTTTTTGGAATAATTGCCAGCCCAAAATATCTTTTCATGACAAAAATGTTAATTATCTCTTTAATGGCAATTGGAATGATATTAACTCCTATCTTTTTATTATCTATGTTACGTCAGATTTTCTATGGGTACAGGCTCTTCAATATTCCAAACTCGGATTTTTTTGATTCTGGACCACGAGAACTCTTTATTTCGATCTGTATCTTTCTACCTGTAATAGGTATTGGTATTTATCCTGATTTTGTTCTCCCGTTATCGGTTGACAAGGTACAAGTTTTATTATCTAATTATTATTATAGATAATTATTATAGATAATAAGATAATAATCCTTTTTATAGATTATTCATAGATTATTCGATTCTCATTAATCGTAAAGAAAGTCTTAGAATTCTTTGACTTTCATATTTTGACGATTTGTACAAAAAGAGTGAAGGGTTAATTAGAATTGTAATGGGATACATCTAAAGTTTTTGAGAACCCTTTGAATAATTCCTCTATTTAAGCGGTTCTCAAAAACTCGCACAAAACAAATTCTCATTGTGTATCAAACGATGTTTTTATGTATTCTTAATGTAGTTTATTTTATTCAATTAGATATTAATTGGAATGAACCATAACTATGCAACCCGATTTCTAATAGATTGATCCCAAAATAGCATATCCAAATTAAGATAAATCCTATAGAAGCAACAAATGCCGAATTCGTGCCTTGGTCTTGCAATTTTGAATTTGTTTTAGTATGCAAATAAATTGCAAATATGGTCCAAGTAATAAATGTCCAAGTTTCCTTAGGGTCCCAATTCCAATAAGAACCCCATGCTTCATTAGCCCATACTGCTCCAGAAAGAATGCCTATGGTTAAAAAGGTAAACCCTAAACTAATGATACGATAACTCCAATAATTCAAACGCTGAATTAATTGATATTTGTAAAAATTTTGAAATGAGAGAGAAGAAGTCTTTTTTAAAACACTTCCTTTTTCGTTCAAATATTCCATATCATCAAATAAAAACGACTTCCTTAAACTTAAAAGATTCTTGTTTTTCAAAAGAAGATCGATCTCTTTCTGAAATGTAATCACTATAAGAGCAACTGATAATAACGATCCGCATAAAAGAGCTGCATAGCTCAACAGCATCATGCTGACATGCATCATTAACCACTGAGATTGTAGAGCAGGTACTAATATTGCGGGTTGATGCATTTCAGTTGAAAGGCCTGACGTGGCGAAACCTTGGGTAAAGATGGCACTTGGTGCAGTTATTGCGCTTAAATCATTTTTATGATTACCAAGATACGGAATCATATGAATAATGGAGAAACTCCATGAAAGGAAGATTAATGATTCGTATAAATTACTTAAAGGAAAATGTCCCGAAGAGATCCAACGAATAACTAAAAACCCTGTAATAGAGAAAAAAGTAACTATCATCCCTTTTTCTGATGAATTACGTAATCCTTCGATTTCGTAGACTAATAAGTTCATCAAATGAATAATAATCATGATTGAGATGATCGAAAAGGAAATATGAGTTAATATATGTTCTAAGGTCACAAATATCATAAAGAAGAGTCCCTATTAAATAGTTGAGATTGGGTAGGGGATTAAATAGATCTAATAGAATATTAGATCTATCGTGTCTATATTATTAATATTCTTTAAATTATGCCGCCACTCGGACTCGAACCGAGATGCTCTAGCACTGCTTCCTAAGAGCAGCGTGTCTACCAATTTCACCATGGCGGCTTACCTTAAAGAATAATAGGCAATTCATGTGAAATTGTCGATACGATATTCAATAGAGTTTAGGAAACAATGAATAAAGATGCATTTCCCTTCATATGGAAATGTTCAATATAAATAATGCTGAATTAGCATCTTCTTTAAGAATCAATTTTTCCGTACCATAAAACCTAGCTTTTGTTTATCCAGAACAGTCAGAACTCAATAGTTTCGTTCTCAGTCGAGGTATAAGATTAATAATCCTTCTTTGAGACCCAACGACTTAGTATAAAGTATAATGAAATATTCAGATTCTTCGTTGTCCATCGTAATTGTGCTTTTCTTTTTCGAAAAGCACAATTCATAGGAAAGAAAAAATTATATCACGAATGAAATATAAATCTAAATAAATAGAAAGATAAAATAGAATAAAAAACAGAATATAATACACAATACTGAGTACTTTCAATCCAGTATACAGAAAGATTCTGTTTTTTCATATTACCTAGCTATAATTAATATGAAGAAGTGAAATACAATAAATACAATAATATACACAATACATTAGTAAAATTGAATCATTTGTCTTCCAATTAAAGAATGTAAAATTGGAAGTTCTTTGAGACATATCAATTAAGATTCTTCTAAGACTTTTTTTTGTCGCACAAAAAAACTTTTTGACTGTCCGGTGGAAACAGATTTAGCTAAAGAAAAAGCTTTTACTGCCTCTAAAAAGCCTTTTTTTTTCCAAAGATTTCTACGAATATGCTTCTTTGACATAGAAGTACGTTTTTTTGGAACTGCCATTCAAAAATTAGGTGACTCATTTTTATCGTTGTATGTGAAAGACATATATTGATATTGTTCAAAATAGATTATTCTTTATTAGTCATTATTTATACTTAATACTTAATTACTTAATTCCATGAATTTCCCTCAATAATATTAGATCAGGACATAAAAAAAGAAAAAGAAAAAATAGAATATCAAAGAGAATATCAAGATATAAAGAAATCTGTAACTGAATTTTCATATAATATATATATATGAAATATATATGAAATCTATGAAGCATGATTTTACATTATTAGAAAGAATAGAATTAAAAGGGAAAATCCAATTTCATATGATGTTATCTCAAATATGTCTTTATTCTCTAAAGTTTAAAGTTCACTAATAACAAAGTAATAAACTTGACTCATTATTTGATCATATCCTTATATATCTTATATTTCAATTGTAACTTTTATTAAAATATTAAAAATATCCGATAAAACAAAAAGTAAGAATTCTAATATCTTTATTCTCTTTTTTTTTTATTCTTTTGTTCTTTTCGAAAGAGATCGGAATTGGTGAATCGGAAACAATAACAATTATAAGGAAAAAAGAACAATTTGTTTTCTTATGGAATATACACATAAATATGCATGGATAATACCCCTTTTTCCGCTCCCAGTTACTATGTCAATAGGATTTGGACTTCTATTTATTCCGACAGCAACAAAAGATCTTCGTCGTATGTGGTCTTTCCTAAGTGTTTTACTACTAAGTGTAGCTATGTGGTTTTCGGCCAGTCTGTCTATTCATCAAATAAATGGAAGTTTGACCTATCAATATCTATGGTCTTGGACCATCAATAATGATTTTTTATTAGAGTTCGGATATTTGATAGATCCGCTTACTTCTATTATGTCAATACTAATTACTACTGTTGGAATCATGGTTTTTATTTATAGTGACAATTATATGTCTCACGACCAAGGATATTTGAGATTCTTTGCTCATATGAGTTTTTTCAATGCTTCAATGTTGGGATTAGTTACTAGTTCTAATTTGATACAAATTTATATTTTTTGGGAATTAGTGGGAATGTGTTCGTATTTCTTGATAGGTTTTTGGTTCACACGACCCATTGCGGCAAGTGCTTGTCAAAAAGCTTTTGTAACTAATCGTATAGGAGATTTTGGTTTATTATTAGGAACCTTAGGATTTTATTGGATAACTGGTAGCTTCGAATTTCGGGATTTGTTCCAAATCGTGAATACCTTGATCCATAATAATGGGGTCAATTCTTTATTTGCTACTTTATGTGCCTTTTTATTATTTGTCGGTGCAGTTGCTAAATCCGCACAATTCCCCCTTCACATATGGTTACCTGATGCCATGGAAGGGCCCACTCCTATTTCGGCTCTTATACACGCTGCTACTATGGTAGCAGCAGGAATTTTTCTTGTAGCTCGGCTTCTTCCTCTTTTCATAGTTATACCTTACATAATGAATCTCATTTGTTTAGTAGGTATAATAACAGTACTTTTGGGAGCTACTTTGGCCCTTGCCCAAAGAGACATTAAAAGGAGTTTAGCGTATTCTACAATGTCTCAATTGGGTTATATTATGTTAGCTCTAGGTATAGGTTCTTATCGAGCTGCTTTATTCCATTTGATCACCCACGCCTATTCTAAAGCTTTATTGTTTTTGGGATCTGGATCCATTATTCATTCAATGGAACCTATTGTTGGATATTCACCAGAGAAAAGTCAGAATATGGTTCTTATGGGAGGTTTAACAAAGTATGTTCCAATTACAAAAACTACTTTTTTTTTAGGTACACTTTCTCTTTGTGGTATTCCGCCTCTTGCTTGTTTTTGGTCCAAAGATGAGATTCTTCACGATAGTTGGTTGTACTCACCGATTTTTGCACTAATAGCTTGGTTCACAACAGGATTAACCGCATTTTATATGTTTAGGATGTACTTACTTACTTTTGATGGGCATTTGCGAATTCATTTTCAAGATTATAGTAGTCTTAGTAATACAAAAAATAGCTTGTTTTATTCAATATCTCTATGGGGAAAAGGGACATCGAAGAAGGATTTCTTTTTTTCAAAAATGAGAAAAATGAAGAAGAATAAGGTTTGTTTTTTTTCAAGATCAAAAGATATATATAAAATTGACAAGAATGTAAGAAGTAAGATACGAGACCTAAGTACTTACTTTATAAATAGATACACTTATATGTATCCTCACGAATCGAGCAATACTATGTTATTTCCTCTCCTTGTATTAGTACTATTTACTTTGTTCATTGGATCAATAGGAATTTCTTTTAACGGAGGAGTAATGTATTTGGATCTATTATCGAAATGGTTAACTCCTTCGACAACCCTTTTTTATTCAAAATTAAATTCGTCTGAGGATTGGTATGGATTTTTGTCAAATGCTTTTATTTCAGTAAGTATAGCTCTTTTCGGACTATTGATAGCATCTGTTTTTTATGGATCTATTTATTCTTCTTTCAAGAATTTGGTCTTAATTAATTTATTCTTAAAGAGAGGTCCTAAAAGGATTTTTCTGGACAAAATAAAAGGTGTGATATACAATTGGTCATATAATCGTGGTTATATAGATATCTTTTATACTGGTATCTTCACCATGAGTATAAGAGGGTTAGCGGAGCTAACTCAGTATTTTGATAAATATATGATCGATGGAATTATAAATGGGATTGGTGTTGCAAGTTTATTTATAGGCGAAGGGATAAAATATATGGGAGGTGGACGAATCTCATCTTATCTATTCTTTTATTTTTCTTATGTGTCAATCTTTTTATTTATATTCATTCTCTTTTTCTCTTCTTTCAGTCTTCCCAATCCCCAATTCTCTTGATGGGTCTCCAGATCAGAATCTTCGTAAACTGGGCTATCTTGCTCTTTAAAGTGAAATTCATCCTTTGTTTTTTCCTTTCCATTCACTCGGATATCTTCCGTTTCATCTATTTTGTACAGATCCTCTTCTTCCGAACAAAGGGAAGGGTTTTCTTCGGTGGATCCCTCTTGTTCCTGTTTAGTCTCCTTCATCTCGGAAGTTGTTTCTACATCGCTTTCTTCCTTTCTTTCTCCCCCTTCTTCCGTTTCTGAGGTTCCTTTCTCTTTCAGTTTCTTAGTGAAAATAGGCGACGGCATTCTGCCTAAATAGTAGACACAGGCGATAAATAAGAGAATACTAAAGATTCGAGCCATATAATTTCTAAATTCTGACACAAGATACTTATTAGATCGAATAGGATGATTTTGCCGTATCCAGAATAATACCAATCCAACCCATTTCATGAATAAAATGTGACCAATTAACCAACCAATAAAACTACTTGTTAAAAAGAAGATCTTGTTGTTGCATCGAAACGTATAAACGTTGACTAATCTGGCTAACGTGGAACTTGGTAAAATGAAATGGTTGAATAATTGAGAAATTAGATTATTCAGGAATACACATTGAATGCTGAGATTACGCATTGAATTTCTGGTAGTAGATCCATAATCAAAAAAGTTTTTGTGATTGTTCCAGAAGAAATGAAACAAAAGATACGGTAGAGCTAGGACAGTTATTGTATGAGGTCTACCCAATGCTAGATGCAGAGGCGCATAATAGATCGATATGAACATCATGAGCTGTCCCGCAATAAAACCAGTTGTTGCTGATACCTCCTTCTCGGTTCCTTCTTCCATAACCCGAGCTCGAAGAAGGAAGAGATAAGAGGGCCCTATGGAGAATGTGGTCAGAAATCCATAATAGAGCCCGACCACAACGACCGAATTTATTATCTTCATGCATAAGGATAATGGATTACCTAGTAGAAAATATCTCAAAATCATCACAAACCTCCCCCTTTTTCTTTTCTATTGCAATTTATCGATTATTATATGATGATTTCTTACCATATCTATATAGATAGAAACAGATATACTATAAACGACATCTCTTATGTCAATGACACAAAAGGGATATGAAATGAATGGAATTGGGATATAGATGGAATATAATGAAATAGAGCCACATTGAGGTTCCCTATGAAATGAGGCATGGAACGGAGCCACTACGAAGAAGTTCCTGGAGTTACGAAGGAAGTTTCGGACTCATATTGT